GCTAGCGTAGCTTAATCAAAGCAAAACACTGAAGATGTTTAGATGGGCGTTGAAAAACCCCGCAAGCACAAGGGCTTGGTCCTGACTTTACTTTCAGCTCAAACTAGATTTATACATGCAAGTCTCCGCACCCCCGTGAGGATGCCCTTCGCCCCCCTCCCGGGGGCAAGGAGCGGGTATCAGGCACGCACCATGCAGCCCAGGACGCCTTGTTTAGCCACACCCCCAAGGGTATTCAGCAGTAATAAACATTAAGCTATAAGCGAAAGCTTGACTAGGTTAAGGTTTTTAGGGCCGGTTAATCTCGTGCCAGCCACCGCGGTTATACGAGTGGCCCAAGTTGAAAGTCGCCGGCGTAAAGAGTGGTTAGGAGAATATCAAACTAAAGTTGAACAGTCCCCAGGCCGTTGTACGCTTCCGGGAAAACGAAACCCGACCACGAAAGTGACTTTATTAATACTTCTGAACCCACGACAACTAGGACACAAACTGGGATTAGATACCCCACTATGCTTAGCCGTAAACTTTGATGCTAACATACAACTAGCATCCGCCAGGGGACTACAAGCGCCAGCTTAAAACCCAAAGGACTTGGCGGTGCCTCAAACCCACCTAGAGGAGCCTGTTCTTGAATTGATACTCCCCGTTCAACCTCACCACCCCTTGTCCGACCCGCCTATATACCGCCGTCGTCAGCTTACCCTGTGAAGGTCTCATAGTAAGCAAAATGGGCACAGCCCAGAACGTCAGGTCAAGGTGCAGCGAATGGGGTGGGAAGAAATGGGCTACATTCCCTAATATAGGGCACTACGGATAGCGCTGTGAAAACAGCCCTTGAAGGTGGATTTAGCAGTAAGAAGAAAATAGAGTGTTCTTCTGAACTCGGCTCTGAGGCGCGCACACACCGCCCGTCACTCTCCCCAAATTCACTAATTCAAGTATTTAACAAAAAAACTCGAGTAAAGGGGAGGCAAGTCGTAACATGGTAAGTGTACCGGAAGGTGCACTTGGAACAATCGGGGCGTAGCTAAATAGAAAAGCATCTCCCTTACTCTGAGAAGACACCAGTGCAAATCAGGTTGCCCCGAGCCAGTTAGCTAGCCAACCACTTGGATTAACACCACAACATAAATAACCCCACATTACCTAACAAGTAAAAAACAAATCATTTTTCCACCTTAGTATGGGAGACAGAAAAGGATATTTGAGCCATAGAAAAAGTACCGCAAGGGAAAGCTGAAAGAGAAATGAAACAATCCATTTAAGCATATAAAAGCAAAGATTAAACCTTGTACCTTTTGCATCATGATCTAGCCAGAACACCCGAGCGAAGAGCACTTTAGTTTGGACCCCCGAAACTGGACGAGCTACTCCGGGACAGCCTGAATTATAGGGCGAACCCGTCTCTGTTGCAAAAGAGTGGGAAGAGCCCCGAGTAGAAGTGAAATACCTATCGAGTCTAGTTATAGCTGGTTGCTTAGGAAATGAATAGGAGTTCAGCCCCCCCAGATTTTTAAGTCACTAAGATCCTACTTTTATTGACTTTAAGAAGCGGGGGGAGTTAGTCGAAGGAGGTACAGCTCCTTCGAACCAGGATACAACCTTAACAGGTGGTTAAGAATCATAGTATTAAAGGCTAACTGCTTCAGTGGGCTTAAGGGCAGCCATCTGGATTGAAAGCGTTAAAGCTCAGGCAGCAAACGACCTATTATTCTGTTAAAACTTTCTACCCCCTTGTATTACTAAGCCGTCCCATGCCCCCATGGGAGTGACGATGCTAGAATGAGTAATAAGAGGGGACACCCCCTCTCCCAGCACACGTGTAAGTCGGACCGGACCCTCCACCGATAATTAACGAACCCAAACCTAGAGGGAAATTTAAGCTTAATTGAAAACGAGAAGAGCCTAATTAATTTTATCGTTAACCCCACACAGGAGTGCCCACACGGAAAGACGAAAAGGAAGAGAAGGAACTCGGCAAACACAAGCCTCGCCTGTTTACCAAAAACATCGCCTCTTGAATACCCCATATAAGAGGTCCCGCCTGCCCGGTGACTCTGGGTTAAACGGCCGCGGTATTTTAACCGTGCGAAGGTAGCGCAATCACTTGTCCTTTAAATGAAGACCTGTATGAATGGCTAGACGAGGGCTTAACTGTCTCCTCTCCCCCGTCAATGAAATTGATCTCCCCGTGCAGAAGCGGGGATTTTTCCATAAGACGAGAAGACCCTATGGAGCTTTAGACACTAGACAGCCCACGTCAAACAACCTTAACCTGCTAGGGGAGAACATTGTGGCCCCTGTCTCCCCTGTCTTCGGTTGGGGCGACCGCGGAGGAAAAAAAGCCTCCATGTGGAATGAAGATACCACCTTCACAGCTCAGAGCCGCAGCTCTACGCAACAGAAATTCTGACCAAAATGATCCGGCACACGCCGATTAACGGAACAAGTTACCCTAGGGATAACAGCGCAATCCTCTCCCAGAGTCCCTATCGACGAGGGGGTTTACGACCTCGATGTTGGATCAGGACATCCTATTGGTGCAGCCGCTAATAAGGGTTCGTTTGTTCAACGATTAAAGTCCTACGTGATCTGAGTTCAGACCGGAGCAATCCAGGTCAGTTTCTATCTATGATATAATCCTCCCCAGTACGAAAGGACCGGGAAGAAGGGGCCCATGCTCAAGGCACACCTCACCCCCACCTGCTGAAGACAACTAAAACAGAAAAGGGGATATACCCAGACGCGTTAAAGAAAAATAATACCGCATCCCAACGTGGCGGTTGTCGGAATGCAAGACACATACAGGGATGTTCCATCACCCCACCGAGGTAGCAAAGCCCGGTAAATGCTGAAGGCCTAAGCCCTTTTATCAGAGGTTCAACTCCTCTTCTCGGCTATGTTATCCATTCTCCTCACACATATCGTTAATCCCCTCGCTTACATTGTTCCAGTACTTCTGGCTGTTGCTTTCCTTACTCTTCTAGAGCGGAAGGTGCTAGGCTACATACAACTTCGTAAAGGTCCTAACATTGTTGGGCCTTACGGCCTCCTCCAACCAATTGCTGATGGAGTTAAGCTTTTTATTAAGGAGCCAGTTCGGCCATCTACTGCTTCCCCATTCTTATTCCTTGCAACCCCCATGCTTGCGTTGACCCTGGCCCTTACCCTCTGAGCCCCCATGCCTATCCCGTACCCTGTCACTGACCTTAACCTTGGGGTACTGTTTGTTCTTGCACTTTCAAGTTTGGCCGTCTACTCCATTTTAGGGTCTGGGTGAGCCTCCAACTCGAAATATGCTCTTATCGGAGCCCTACGGGCAGTTGCTCAGACCATTTCATATGAGGTTAGCTTAGGCCTCATCCTTCTTAGTATTATTATTTTCTCGGGGGGGTTTACCCTTCAGACCTTCAACGTAACACAGGAGGGTGTCTGGCTCCTTATCCCGGCTTGACCGCTGGCAGCCATGTGGTACATTTCTACTCTTGCAGAAACTAACCGTGCCCCCTTTGACCTTACTGAAGGTGAGTCTGAACTTGTTTCTGGTTTTAATGTAGAGTACGCTGGCGGCCCCTTTGCACTATTTTTCTTAGCCGAATACGCTAATATTCTTCTTATAAATACCCTATCCGCCGTTCTATTTCTTGGGGCCTCACATATTCCGTCAATCCCTGAACTTACAGCTTGTAACTTGATAACTAAAGCTGCCCTTCTCTCGGTCGTTTTTTTATGGGTTCGGGCCTCTTACCCTCGATTTCGATATGACCAACTCATGCATCTTGTCTGGAAAAGCTTCCTCCCACTAACCTTGGCGCTAGTACTTTGACACCTTGCTCTGCCAATTGCCTTTGCTGGTCTCCCTCCCCACCTCTAAACCTAGGAATTGTGCCTGAGTATTTAAGGGCCACCTTGATAGGGTGAATAACGGGGGTTAAAATCCCCCTGATTCCTTAGAAAGAAGGGGCTTGAACCCATCCTCAGGAGATCAAAACTCCCGGTGCTTCCACTACACCACTTCCTAGTAAAGTCAGCTAAACAAGCTTTTGGGCCCATACCCCAAGAATGACGGTGAGACCCCCTCCTTTACTAACCCTGAACCCTTACGTACTCTTTCTTCTTATCTCTGCCCTCGGTTTGGGTACTGCCCTAACCTTTTCTAGCTCACACTGGCTTCTCGCGTGAATAGGCCTCGAGATCAATACCCTTGCTGTTATTCCATTAATAACCCAAAAGCACTCACCACGATCAGTAGAGGCCGCAGCCAAGTATTTCCTAACACAAGCAGCAGCTGCCGCTACTATTATGTTTGCTAGCGCAACCAACGCCTGGCTCACTGGAACCTGGGACATCCTTCAGCTTTCGCATCCGTTTTGTGCTGCAGTAGCATTCGTGGCCCTAGCTCTAAAGCTGGGCCTCGCCCCCGTCCACTTTTGGCTCCCCGAGGTTATTCAAGGGGTTACCCTTTCTACGGGACTTCTTCTTTCCACATGACAAAAACTCGCCCCCTTTGCACTTATTATTCAAATTGTTCCTAATGTTAACTATTCCCTTGTATTAACTTTCGGACTCACATCAACTCTTATTGGAGGATGAGGGGGAATTAATCAAACCCAGATCCGTAAGATTCTAGCCTATTCTTCTATTGCACATTTGGGGTGGATAGTGATTGTGTCTCAGTTTTCTTCATCTCTCTCACTCCTAGCGCTTTCTCTGTATATTCTAATAACCGCGTCCGCATTTTTGACCATAAAAGCCAACGCCGCTTCGAGCTTGAATACCCTCTCCACCTCCTGAACCAAAACCCCCGCTCTTGTAGCACTAGCCTCTCTCACTCTCCTCTCCCTTGCAGGGCTCCCTCCACTTTCAGGTTTCATGTCCAAGTGACTGATTCTGCAAGAAATAACTAAGCAAGCTCTTCCATTTATTGCCACCCTGGCAGCCCTAAGCGCCCTTCTTAGCCTGTTCTTTTATTTACGCATTTCTTATGCCATGACGCTCACCCTCTCTCCTAATACAATTAGCGCCTCCCCTTCATGGCGGTTCCCTTCGACTCAATCTTCCCTTCTCCTCTCGGCCTCAACTGTTGCAGCCCTTGGGCTCCTTCCCCTCACACCCGCTTTCGTTTCACTTTTTTGCATCGGCTAGGGGCTTAGGATAGTATTTAGACCAAGAGCCTTCAAAGCTCTAAACGAGGGTGAAAGTCCCCCAGCCCCTGATAAGACTTACAGGACTTTATCCCGCATCTTCTGAATGCAACTCAGACACTTTAATTAAGCTAAAGCCTCACTAGATGAGAAGGCCTCGATCCTACAAACTCTTAGTTAACAGCTAAGCGCTCAAACCAGCGAGCATTCATCTACTTCTTCCCGCCGCCGGGGCGTAACGGGAAAAAGCCCCGGCAGGCGGTTAGCCTACTTCTTCAGATTTGCAATCTGACGTGTCACACCCCGAGGCTTGGTAAGAAGAGGGCTTACACCTCTGTTTGTGGGGCTACAATCCACCGCTTAACTCGGCCATCTTACCTGTGGCAATTACACGCTGATTTTTCTCAACCAACCACAAAGACATCGGCACCCTTTATCTAGTATTCGGTGCCTGAGCTGGAATGGTAGGCACAGCCCTAAGCCTTCTTATTCGAGCAGAGCTGAGCCAACCCGGTGCCCTTCTTGGAGACGATCAAATCTATAACGTGATCGTAACCGCCCACGCTTTTGTTATAATTTTCTTCATGGTTATACCAATTATGATTGGGGGTTTTGGAAACTGACTTATCCCTTTAATGATCGGGGCTCCAGACATGGCATTTCCCCGAATGAATAACATGAGCTTCTGACTCCTCCCTCCCTCTTTTCTTCTCCTTCTCGCCTCCTCAGGTGTGGAAGCAGGAGCTGGTACAGGGTGAACGGTGTATCCCCCTCTTGCTGGTAATCTTGCTCACGCAGGAGCTTCAGTAGACTTAACCATCTTTTCTCTTCATCTAGCTGGTATTTCTTCTATTCTTGGAGCAATTAACTTCATTACAACAATTATCAACATGAAACCCCCAGCTATTTCACAGTACCAGACTCCTCTGTTCGTGTGGGCTGTCCTAATTACAGCCGTGCTTCTGCTTCTCTCACTCCCAGTATTAGCCGCTGGCATCACAATGCTCCTTACAGATCGAAACCTCAATACGACTTTCTTTGACCCTGCAGGAGGGGGTGATCCCATTCTCTACCAACACCTCTTTTGATTCTTTGGTCATCCAGAGGTGTACATTCTTATTCTTCCAGGTTTCGGCATGATTTCTCACATCGTAGCCTATTATTCAGGTAAAAAAGAACCCTTTGGGTACATAGGAATAGTGTGAGCTATGATGGCAATCGGCCTCCTTGGCTTCATCGTATGAGCTCATCACATGTTTACGGTAGGGATGGACGTAGATACTCGAGCTTATTTTACTTCAGCCACAATGATTATTGCAATCCCAACCGGCGTAAAAGTATTTAGCTGACTAGCCACTCTTCACGGGGGCTCAATTAAATGAGAAACACCCCTCCTCTGAGCTCTTGGCTTTATTTTCCTATTTACAGTAGGAGGCCTAACTGGTATTGTCCTGGCCAACTCTTCGCTCGACATTGTTCTTCATGACACTTACTACGTTGTAGCTCATTTCCATTATGTATTATCCATGGGAGCTGTATTTGCCATTGTTGGTGCCTTCGTTCACTGGTTCCCCCTATTTACAGGGTACACACTCCACAGCACTTGAACAAAAATTCACTTCGGAATTATGTTCCTTGGAGTAAACTTAACCTTCTTCCCCCAACATTTTCTGGGTCTTGCAGGGATACCACGGCGATACTCTGACTATCCAGACGCCTACACGCTTTGAAACACTGTTTCTTCGATTGGGTCACTTATTTCCTTAGTAGCTGTAATTATGTTCCTATTTATTCTGTGGGAGGCCTTCGCTGCCAAACGAGAAGTAATGTCAGTAGAGCTTACTTCAACTAACGTAGAGTGGCTTCACGGATGCCCTCCACCTTACCACACATTCGAGGAACCGGCATTTGTTCAAGTTCAGACCCACTAACGAGAAAGGGAGGAATTGAACCCCCGTCTGCTGATTTCAAGTCAACCACAAGACCACTCTGTCACTTTCTTCTATAAGGTACTAGTTAAATTTTTATAACATTGCTTTGTCAAGGCAAAATTGCAGGTTAGACCCCTGCGTACCTTGGGCTCTAAGCTAGAATGGCACATCCCTCTCAACTAGGATTCCAAGACGCGGCCTCCCCAGTAATAGAAGAACTCCTTCATTTCCATGACCACGCCCTAATAATTGTTCTTCTTATTAGCACCCTGGTCCTTTATATTATCGTAGCAATGGTATCAACCAAACTAACTAACAAATATATCCTGGACTCGCAAGAAATCGAGATTATCTGAACTGTCCTACCGGCAGTGATTTTGATCCTCATTGCTCTCCCTTCCCTACGAATCCTTTACCTGATGGATGAAATTAATGATCCTCATCTTACCATTAAAGCCATAGGCCATCAATGATACTGAAGCTATGAGTATACCGACTACGAGGACTTGGGCTTTGACTCCTACATAATTCCTACCCAAGACCTCACTCCCGGACAATTCCGACTTCTGGAAGCCGACCATCGTATAGTCGTCCCTGTGGAGTCCCCCATCCGAGTTCTTGTCTCCGCTGAGGACGTTCTGCACTCATGGGCAGTACCAGCCCTTGGAGTAAAAATAGATGCAGTCCCAGGCCGCCTTAACCAAACAGCCTTTATTGTCTCTCGGCCAGGGGTATTCTACGGTCAATGCTCCGAGATCTGTGGCGCAAACCACAGCTTTATACCAATTGTTGTCGAAGCTGTTCCACTCGAGCACTTTGAGAACTGATCCTCATTCCTCCTTCAAGACGCCTCACTAAGAAGCTAAACCGGGATATTAGCGTTAGCCTTTTAAGCTAAAGAATGGTGACCCCCAACCACCCTTAGTGACATGCCTCAGCTCAACCCTGCTCCTTGGTTCGCAATTCTGGTATTCTCTTGAGTAATTTTTCTCACTATTATTCCCCCAAAAGTCCTTGGCCACATTTTTGTGCATGAGCCTGCAACCGTAGGCCCCGAAAAAACTGACCTTACATCTTGAACCTGACCATGACTCTAAGCTTTTTTGACCAATTTATAAGCCCCACCCTTTTTGGCATTCCACTAATCGCCTTAGCTCTATTCCTTCCGTGGATTCTCTTCCCAACCCCGTCAAGCCGCTGGCTTAACAACCGTCTTCTAGGTCTCCAAAGCTGGTCAATCAACCGGTTCACCCAGCAACTACTTCTCCCTTTGAACCTTGGAGGACATAAATGAGCGGTGATTTTAACCTCACTAATGCTTTTCCTCATTACGATTAACATGCTTGGCCTTTTACCATATACTTACACGCCTACAACTCAGCTTTCCCTTAACTTAGGTCTAGCCGTCCCCCTATGACTTGCAACAGTAATTATTGGTCTGCGTAATCAGCCTACCGCCGCCCTTGGTCATCTTCTCCCTGAAGGAACCCCCGTTCCCCTAATTCCCATTCTAATTATCATCGAAACAATTAGCCTGTTTATTCGACCTCTAGCCCTGGGGGTACGACTGACGGCTAACCTAACGGCTGGCCATCTTCTAATTCAACTTATTGCTACGGCCGCCTTCGTGCTTCTCCCTATTATACCCTCAGTTGCTATTGCTACATCCGCGATTCTGTTCCTCCTCACCCTACTCGAAGTCGCCGTGGCTATAATTCAAGCTTACGTATTTGTTCTCCTTCTTAGCCTCTATCTACAAGAGAACGTCTAATGGCCCACCAAGCGCACGCATACCACATAGTTGACCCTAGCCCCTGGCCCCTTACCGGCGCAATCGCTGCCCTTCTAATAACATCAGGATTAGCCATCTGATTCCACTTTCACTCCATGACCCTAATAGGAGCAGGAACAGTTCTTCTTCTACTAACGATGTACCAATGATGACGTGATATTATCCGGGAGGGTACGTTCCAAGGTCATCATACACCACCTGTCCAAAAAGGACTCCGTTACGGGATGATCCTCTTCATTACATCAGAAGTGTTTTTTTTCCTAGGCTTCTTTTGAGCATTTTACCACTCTAGTTTAGCACCAACCCCTGAACTTGGGGGATGCTGGCCCCCCACAGGAATTATTACGCTAGACCCCTTCGAGGTTCCTTTGCTTAATACAGCTGTTCTTCTAGCCTCTGGTGTCACTGTGACGTGAGCCCACCACAGCATCATGGAAGGAGAACGAAAACAAGCCATTCACTCTCTCACTCTAACCATTCTTCTAGGTTTTTACTTCACTTTTCTTCAGGCCTTAGAGTACTATGAAGCCCCTTTCACAATTGCTGACGGCGTATATGGCTCAACTTTCTTTGTTGCCACGGGATTCCATGGCCTTCACGTAATCATCGGATCCACCTTCCTAGCCGTATGCCTTCTTCGCCAGATTCGGTATCATTTTACATCAGAACACCACTTTGGCTTCGAGGCCGCTGCATGGTACTGGCACTTTGTAGATGTAGTCTGACTTTTCCTTTACGTCTCCATTTATTGATGAGGCTCATAGTCTTTCTAGTATTAACTCTAGTATATGTGACTTCCAATCACTCGGTCTTGGTTCAAGTCCAAGGAAAGATAATGAATTTAGTCTCCACAATTATTCTGATTACCGTTCTGTTATCCACCATTCTTGCCATCGTCTCCTTCTGACTTCCACAACTAAACCCTGACGCCGAAAAGCTTTCCCCCTATGAATGCGGATTCGACCCTCTAGGCTCCGCCCGCCTCCCTTTCTCTCTGCGCTTTTTCCTTATCGCCATTCTATTTCTTCTCTTTGACTTAGAAATTGCTCTTCTTCTCCCTCTACCCTGAGGTGATCAATTGGAATCCCCAACTCTAACTCTTGCCTGGGCTGTAGCGGTCCTCGCCCTTCTTACCCTAGGACTAATTTATGAATGAATTCAGGGAGGTTTAGAATGAGCTGAATAGGTGGTTAGTCCAAAAAAAGACCTTTGATTTCGGCTTAAAAGATCGCGGTGCAAGTCCGCGACCACCTTATGACACCTGTACACTTCAGCTTTACCTCCGCCTTTATTCTTGGTCTAATGGGGCTAGCATTTCACCGCACCCACCTCCTCTCGGCCCTTCTCTGTCTGGAAGGTATAATGCTTTCGCTTTATATTGCCCTCTCCGTCTGAGCTCTTCAACTAGAGACTTCAGGGTTCTCCTCTGCTCCTATGCTCCTACTCGCCTTTTCAGCCTGCGAAGCGAGTGCCGGCCTAGCTATTCTTGTAGCTACTGCCCGTACTCACGGAACCGACCGTCTTCAAAGCCTAAATCTACTACGATGCTAAAAATCCTTATCCCAACAATTATGCTTTTCCCGACCATCTGATTAGCCCCAGCAAAATGGCTTTGACCAACCTCTGTCGCACAGAGCCTCGTTATTGCACTGGCTAGCCTGACCTGGTTTAAATGTTCTTCCGAAACTGGATGATCCAACCCCAGCCTGTATCTAGCAACAGATCCGCTCTCAACCCCCCTTTTGGTTTTGTCTTGTTGACTTTTGCCCTTAATAATCTTGGCTAGCCAGAATCACCTCTCCTCCGAACCAATTAATCGTCAGCGAACATACATCTCCCTTCTTGCCTCCCTACAAATGTTTCTTATTTTGGCTTTCGGCGCCACTGAAATCATCATGTTTTACGTAATGTTTGAAGCCACTCTTGTTCCCACCTTGATTATTATTACCCGATGGGGGAACCAAGCAGAACGCCTGAACGCTGGAACCTATTTTCTTTTTTATACACTAGCGGGTTCCCTCCCACTTTTAGTTGCGCTTCTCCTCCTCCAAAAAGAGACTGGAACCCTTTCCCTTATTACTATCCAATATGTTCAGCCCCTACACTTGTCCTCGTGAGGGGATAAAATCTGATGAGTGGGTTGCCTCTTGGCTTTCCTCGTAAAGATACCCCTTTATGGTGTACACTTATGGCTTCCTAAAGCACACGTAGAGGCCCCAATTGCCGGCTCTATAGTTCTAGCCGCTGTACTACTTAAACTTGGAGGTTACGGAATGATGCGAATGATGCTCATGCTCGACCCGCTGTCTAAAGAGCTCGCTTATCCATTTATTGTTCTAGCCCTGTGAGGTGTAATTATAACGGGGTCTATTTGTTTGCGCCAGACAGATCTAAAATCACTAATCGCTTACTCATCTGTTAGCCATATGGGACTTGTGGCTGGTGGTATTTTAATTCAAACACCCTGAGGATTTACAGGAGCAATTATTCTTATAATTGCCCACGGTCTAGCATCTTCGGCCCTATTCTGCCTTGCCAATACTACATACGAACGAACTCATAGTCGGACTATACTTCTTGCCCGAGGACTTCAGATAATTCTGCCACTAATGGCAACTTGATGATTTGTTGCTAACCTCGCTAACCTAGCCCTCCCCCCACTCCCTAACTTGATGGGGGAACTGGTAATTATTACATCACTGTTTAACTGATCACCATGAACCTTGGCTCTCACAGGGGCTGGAACATTGATTACAGCTGGCTATTCCCTTTACCTATTCCTAACGTCTCAACGCGGACCCCTGCCTGGTCATATTATTGGACTTGAGCCTTCACACACTCGCGAACATCTCCTCCTCACCCTCCACCTCCTTCCTGTCATTCTTCTGGTCCTTAAGCCAGAACTCATGTGAGGGTGATGTTTCTGTAAATATAGTTTAAATAAAATACTAGATTGTGATTCTAGGGACAGAGGTTAGAGCCCTCTTATTCACCGAGAGAAGCCCGAAGGCAGTAAGGATTGCTAATCCTTTACCCCCACAGTTGGACCCTGTGGTTCACTCGATGCTCCTAGAGGATGACAGCTTATCCGTTGGTCTTAGGAACCAAAAACTCTTGGTGCAAATCCAAGTAGCAGCTATGCACCTGACTCCAATTATCCTGAGCTCAAGCCTCCTACTTGTCTTTGCGCTCCTTCTGTTACCACTAGCTGCTACTCTCAGCCCTTCCCCACTTCACAAGAACTGAGCCCTGGCCCACGTAAAAACCGCAGTAAAAACTGCGTTTTTAGTAAGTCTTCTCCCCCTATTTGTTTTCCTTGACAGCGGTGCTGAGACCATCGTTACGGCTTGGCAGTGGATAAACACCCTCTCCTTCGATGTCAACATTAGTTTTAAATTTGACCACTACTCTATTATTTTCACCCCTGTAGCGCTTTACGTTACTTGGTCTATTCTGGAATTTGCCTCATGATACATGCACGCAGACCCAAACATGAACCGATTCTTTAAGTATCTTCTCCTTTTTCTTGTAGCCATAATTATCCTTGTAACAGCAAATAACATATTTCAACTATTCATTGGATGAGAGGGTGTTGGGATCATATCATTTCTTCTAATCGGTTGATGATACGGCCGAGCGGATGCCAATACAGCAGCCCTCCAGGCTGTTATTTATAACCGCGTGGGGGATATCGGGCTTATCTTAAGTATGGCATGATTTGCAATGCACCTCAATTCCTGAGAAATACAGCAAATGTTTGTTACAGCCAAAACCTTAGACCTTACATTACCCCTTCTTGGTCTGGTTCTAGCCGCCACAGGCAAGTCCGCCCAATTTGGACTCCACCCTTGACTCCCTTCCGCCATAGAGGGTCCAACCCCAGTTTCAGCTCTACTTCACTCTAGCACTATGGTCGTTGCTGGTATTTTTCTCCTAATTCGCCTTAGCCCCCTTATCGAGGGCAATTCTCTTGTTCTCACCACATGCCTGTGCCTAGGAGCTCTCACAACCCTTTTTACTGCCACTTGCGCACTAACTCAAAACGACATCAAGAAAATTGTTGCTTTCTCCACATCAAGCCAACTTGGTTTAATAATGGTTACTATTGGCCTAAACCAACCCCAACTCGCCTTTCTTCACATCTGCACCCATGCCTTCTTTAAAGCTATACTGTTCCTATGCTCCGGCTCAATCATTCATAGCTTGAACGATGAACAGGACATTCGAAAGATGGGGGGACTACACGCTTTAACCCCATTTACTTCCTCATGTTTAACCATCGGTAGTCTTGCCCTAACCGGCACCCCCTTCCTGGCAGGCTTCTTCTCAAAAGACGCCATCATTGAAGCCCTGAACACATCTTACCTAAACGCCTGAGCCCTTGCCCTCACCCTTATTGCTACCTCATTTACAGCTATTTACAGCCTTCGAGTTGTCTTTTTTGTCTCTATAGGACACCCCCGGTTCCCAGCTCTTTCACCCATCAACGAGAACAACCCCTCGGTTATTAATCCAATTAAGCGCCTGGCATGAGGGAGCATTGTGGCAGGACTGGTGATTACTTCTAATTTTCTCCCATCTAAAACCCCCGTCATGACCATACCTCCCCTCTTGAAACTTAGTGCTATTATTGTAACTATCATAGGACTTCTCATTGCTCTAGAGCTAGCCTCCCTAACCACTAAACAATTTAAAGTTTCTCCCCACCTCTCATCGCACAACTTTTCTAACATGTTGGGGTTCTTTCCTGCAATCATTCACCGTCTAGTCCCCTTCCTTAACCTCACCCTAGGACAATCAATCGCTAGTCAGATAGTGGATCAAACTTGGTTTGAGAAAATTGGCCCTAAAGCTGTTGCTTCAGCCCAACTCCCTCTAGTGACATCCACTTCCCAAGTACAACAAGGGATAATTAAAACCTATCTCGCTATATTTTTTTTGGCACTTGCCCTAGCTGCCTCCCTTACCCTAATTTAAACTGCCCGCAACACCCCCCGACTCAGGCCACGTGTTAGCTCGAGCACCACAAACAGAGTTAGCAACAAGACGCAAGCACTAACAACTAATAACCCTCCACCAGAAGAGAATATTAAAGCTACCCCACTAGTATCTGCCCGTAGAACAGAAAACTCCTTGAATTCATCCACAACGACTCAGGATGACTCAAACCACCCCCCTGAGAACCATACAGCCATGAGGCTTGCGATTACGATATACACCACCACATATGCTAACACAGATCGATCCCCCCACGTCTCTGGAAAGGGCTCGGCCGCCAGAGCCGCCGAGTAAGCGAAGACCACCAGTATGCCCCCTAAATAAATTAGAAAAAGAACCAAAGATAGAAAAGATCCCCCATGCCCCACTAAGACACCGCACCCCACCCCTGCAGCTACAACTAACCCCAATGCAGCGAAGTACGGGGCCGGGTTTGATGCCACCGCCACGAGCCCTAAAACTAGGGCAAATAAGAATAAAGACACAAGGTAAGTCATAAATTCCTGCCTGGACTTTAACCAGAACTAATGACTTGAAAAACCACCGTTGTTAATTCAACTACAAGAACTTAATGGCTAGCCTCCGTAAATCTCATCCCCTCCTAAAAATTGCTAACGACGCACTGGTAGACCTACCAGCACCCTCTAACATTTCCGTATGATGAAACTTCGGATCCCTACTTGGGCTCTGTTTGGCCACCCAAATTCTTACCGGCCTATTCCTAGCAATGCACTATACTTCGGACATTTCCACAGCATTTTCCTCAGTAGCTCACATCTGTCGAGATGTAAACTACGGCTGACTGATTCGTAATATGCATGCTAATGGAGCATCCTTTTTCTTCATCTGCATCTACCTTCATGTTGGCCGGGGACTATATTATGGATCTTTCCTTTACAAGGAGACCTGAAACCTTGGAGTAGTGCTTCTCCTCCTAGTAATGATGACTGCTTTCGTCGGTTATGTTCTCCCCTGAGGCCAAATGTCATTCTGAGGCGCTACTGTCATTACCAACCTTCTCTCTGCGGTACCATACGTTGGACAAGCCCTTGTCCAATGGATCTGAGGGGGGTTCTCCGTTGACAATGCTACCCTTACCCGATTCTTTGCATTTCACTTCCTGTTCCCGTTTGTAATTGCTGCGGTTACAGTTCTTCACCTCCTCTTCCTTCATGAAACTGGCTCAAACAACCCGGCCGGACTAAACTCGGACGCCGATAAAATCTCCTTTCACCCTTACTTTTCTTACAAAGACCTCCTTGGATTTGCGGTCCTTCTCCTGTCACTAGTTGCTCTAGCTCTATTTTCACCAAACCTCCTAGGAGACCCAGACAACTTTACGCCCGCCAACCCCCTAGTAACCCCTCCCCACATCAAACCAGAATGGTACTTCCTATTCGCTTACGCAATCCTCCGCTCGATTCCAAATAAGCTAGGAGGAGTTCTTGCCCTCCTGTCCTCAATTCTGGTCCTCCTTCTAGTTCCTATTCTCCATACCTCTAAACAGCGAGGACTAACGTTCCGACCCGTTACACAATTCCTATTTTGGGCTCTGGTAGCTGATGTTATTATTCTCACATGAATTGGTGGCATGCCAGTAGAACACCCATTTATTGAAATTGGTCAGGTCGCATCCCTACTTTACTTCACAATCTTCTTGGTATTCTCACCTTTAGCTGGCTGAGCTGAGAATAAAACCCTAAAATGAGCGTGCACCAGTAGCTTAAATTAGAGCGCCGGCCTTGTAAGCCGGAGGTTGGAGGTTAGACTCCTCCCTTGTGCTCAGAGAAGAGAGAATCAAACTCCCACCCTTAACTCCCAAAGCTAAGATTCTTAGTTAAACTACCCTCTGGCTGCACGCGCCCACCACATATGCTTTATATTGCATATTGTATCCTCCCCATGGGTATGTATAACAACCATACTATTCATTTACCCAAACAGGTAATAGAGGAATATCCATAGAAGTACATGGGCATATCAAATTTGGTTAGGCCAGGGTCGCTCGAGGACGAACCAAACAGATTGGCCCCCATACCTTATGAATACAAGTTTCCTTGCATGGACCCAACTAACATCTTTAGAGCTCTACCTTGATCAGTAAGAGACCACCAACCAGTCGCACCAAAGCGCATATCATGAATGATAGGGTCAGGGACAAACCTTGTGGGGGTAGCTAGAAGTGATCTATTACTGGCATCTGGTTCCTATTTCAGGGCCATACAGATATTATTACTCCCAAATTGATTTATCCTTACATCACGATGGTGGAGGTCTATCGACTCGTTACCCACCAAGCAAAGCGCTCTTTTAAATGCATAACGTTGTCTTTCTCTCTCAGGTCTTCGGGTGGCATATACAAGCGCATACTAATGTATAGTCTGAAGGTTGTACTGGACTTTGCCCGGCCCCAGCCGTTTCGATTATCATAAAGCATTGTAATAAGAAGCTGCATAACTGTTATCAAGTGCATAACACGTTGGCCGCCCTAGCAAGTTTCGATTATCGTCTCCCCTCGGTTTCTTTCCGTTAAACCCCCCTACCCCCTTTAGTCCCTACATTGCTATGACTTCTTGTTAAACCCCTAAACCAAGAAAGCTTAAGAAAGGACTATTAGTTCACGAGCAAGACCCCAAAAATTCTGCCGTCGAACTAATTCGTAAAATTTACCGGTAAATTTTGCGTTTACACCGTCTATTTTTGGAGTATTTT